GCGGGGATGATCAATTGGTGAAGCCCTGCGTACAGAATTGTTGGTCTTCAATCAGAATCAGTGGATTAAATGGTCCACTTCTAGGGCTGTAGAGGGGCGAAGCGGTTTAGGAATGAAACCCTGCCAAAGTTTGAATAAAGGCAACAGCTCCTGTTCAAACAATTTCGGACGAAAAAGATGAGAAAATTCTTACTTTGGCATCCGACACTTTACTGGAAAGGATCCATAAAGTCCATTTCTCTTGGATTATGCCCGTAAATCTCTTAGAAAGAGGAAGCTTTGACCCATTAGAATCCGACCTTCACTGCCTTTAAGGCTAGCTAGAATACTCGCTAGCAATCTGGGTTTATCCCTTTGAGGACCTGGGAAAATGAAAAGAGTTAGCCATCTAAAAAGCCCGAAGCAAGCCTTTTGTTTAGTTACATCTCTTCAAACGATTGGCCCTAATAAGGCCTTAGATCTTTAAACGATGAAAGCGAAATTCTCACTCTATTCCCTCTAGTCGAACAAATCCCTAAAAGCCATAGACCCGACCCTAGGAACAAAAATGAATGCGAGAGAAGAGCTCCTTGCTGACCCTTTAAAGTAGTATAGGTGACATCAAATGCGGTTTCCATTTTCATTGAAGAAGATTGAAGAATCCGTCAGTGAGTTCAGGGATAAAGGAATGAGTTTGAGCATTACCACTCTTAGCCACTCATTCAATGTGAGTTCCTTCTCCTAGATTCCCTAGAAAGCCGTCTGAACCCTTCCATACGTATCCGTAGAGGTAAATTCTCTTATAAACCCCGGCATGCCCTAAGGAGTTGACCCCGCCTTACCCTCAGTGGGAGTTACATTCGATTGTCCTTACCTGGATTACCCACTCCGGGGAGAAAAAGAAAGAGGGCTACACACCCGATATACCATTATAGAAAAGCTTCCTTTACTGTTTAGAATAGAAGTCCATTGGCCTCACACAGGCAGAAGAAACGGACCTTCATTTTATAGCCCTAAGCCTCAATCAAAGAAAAGATGAAATAGCTTCGAAAGGCTCATGCCCATTTCCTTCAAGTAAAAAGGTATTGAAGGCCATCTCTGAGCCTAGCTATGAAGTCTCTCGCTGCAAATGAATCCCATTGAACGGTAGGATTCAACCCTTACCCTACTAACGTGAACAACTATAGCCATCTCCTTTGCGCGGTGTATAGCGCTCGAAACCAGAGTAGCTGGAAAGGAGTCTTTCGGGATTAGCTTAATGAGTACTTTATCGAGCGTAGCGTTCTTGGGCGCTAGTGAGCGGAGCGTACTGATCCCTTCATTCTAATCAACTAGGAAGCAGATAAAGAAGGGTCCGAAGGAGATTTTCATGCTTTTATTTCCTTGAGTGTGCCCCGCTCTTTCATCTCCTTTCTTTCTCCCGCTGGATCCTTTTCACTTGCTTTCCTTTTTGGAAGTGTGCATCTTCCCGCCAAGGCTGGCCTTTCATTGATTCTTCTTCCTCGGTGTCCGGGAAAGGTATCGACTGTCTCCTTCGCCAAGTAGCCTTTTGCTTCACCTCCAAGCGGGCCCTGCTTAAGACTCCTTTTGTCTAGTTCTGGCCAAAGTGCATGATCGGGTCATAGGGCAAACCCTTGGTTTCGGTCACCTTCCTCCAATCGCGGAGAAGTCCGTTTTTGTTCGAACGAATGCATGGAATTCCGAGTTAACTCCGGGAGGGCTAGCTCATTGCAAAGAGCAAGTCTCTATTGAGCGAGTGCCCTCCTAAGTGGTCCAACCTTTGGCCAGTGCTTTAGTTCCCGCCTCGTTCTGGTATTCCTCTGCTTCTGATATTCGATTAGTTGGCGCAGCTGGGCCATCCTGAACGATCAAAGTAGCCTTTTCCCGGGATTTTAGCCTTCAAGAGCTTTTCCCACATAAGGGTATTCGTAGATTAGTTGACAAGTTCAGTTTGACCGGTCTTTTGAATTGCAGGCTATTTGACTCGGGCCCGAGGATACTATCTATTAGGAACATTGCCTCAACACCCGCGCACAAGAGCAAACCTCGCTCCTAACTCAACTATGCCGGATAACCTACTAAAGAACTTCATTCCTCATAGAGGAGAAAGAGGGTCCGAAGGAGTCTTATCTTTACACTTTGTCCTATAAGCCCGAGACTAGCAACCAATAGGAGAAGAGGACCCTAGCAACAATAGCAAGAGCAGCCCTTCCTTGAGGAGGATTGCTAAAATAGATCTTTTTTAATGAGGTTTCTAAGCTCGATGTGGGAAGTAGAGGTTCTGGAGACAAGCTGCCTGAGTCATGTAGCTCGTTTAGAGCAATAAGGAATTCATTCTAACAAATAAGATCTATCGAGTGAGAGCTGAGGGATATAGAAGCTAAGGCAAGCAATCAATACACGAATCCCTTCCCGATGAAGCTTCCTTTTTGGACATTCAGCTGCTCTATGAGGGCCATCGCATATAAAGCACCCCCGGGACGTTTCAGCACTTGACGAAGTGCCCCTCTACCTCCTCTCCTTATTTGAGAAGAAATTGACAAATCAGTTTCGAGGGATGCGCTCAATCTCCGATTGCCTTTCTCTGGTAAGAAACCTAAAGTTTAGCAAGCCGGCAACCAGCAGGTAGGTAGATAGTGAAGTTTCTGGAAGTAGTGAATCTACTTCGTCCACATTGAGCTCCCCCATTTTCCAGTTGGAAAGAGTTACTTCGTTCCTCGGCCTAAAAGCTGTTAGAGAATGCGCTCTTATCAATACAGGGACGCGAGAGGAATTCCGATGATGTATTACTAAAGGGATGGGGCATTACCGGTGTTAGCAACGGAGAAGGTATTACTCTTCATCTGCTGCACATAACAATAATCTGCTCTTAGGTGCTAGCCTTTAGCTTCTTTCTTTGTCAGTGCAGTGCCATATCAAGAAGGGAATAATCCCAGTCAATTAGCAGCTTATTCGATTCCTATTCGTTCGCACTCGAGAGAGAGTAGCTTCTTTTCGAGCTGGATAATCAAAAGTCGAAAGAGAAAAGAGTGCTTATTCCGACATGCCGACAGTGTCATGAGCTTCTTCTTCTTCACTCGGAGTGCTTTCTGAAAGAGAATGCCCTTACTAAACCAAGACCGGATAAGAGAAGAGCTTCCACTGCTGGGGATTCACTAGCAAGGGTAGCAGGAGTCGATCTATTATGCCTTTAGCCCTGAGCTAGCTTCTCGCCTTGGGCCTGGAAGTGAAAGAGAAGGATTCGGTCTAAAAGAGAGAGATATAAGACCGGGAAAGCCCTATCACGCGCATCAATGCTAAAGCAGCTCCTTACTTATTTCTTATTTTTATAGCGTTCTCTTATGCCGCCCGAGATGAGGCCAAGGGAATTGAAAACAAGAGTTCATAGCTTGCAAAGAGCTTCTTCTCCCCCGAAGGTAACCTACCTTTAGTTTAGATAGTCTTCTCGGAAAGGGAATCAAAACTGAAATCGTGACAGGTTTATCCACTCCCGTCTTTTTCGTCTCAACTCTATTTCCCGACCATTGAAATCAAAAAAAGTTCTCTCCTCTCCTGTCTAGATACTCGCTTAGTCGCTCGTTAAGTCTCACCTTCGGACCCTTCTTCCGTTTTAATTTCGTATATTATATAATGTTAATAGCGAACCGAACGAGAAATATACGATTAAAGTTGTTATAACTAATTCTCTTCGAGTCGGTTGCTTAACCTCCTACGGGTTGCTAAGAAGCTACTTTCTTCTTTTTACCGAGAAGGAAGAGTTTAATAATAAACATAGTGTTACTTATATACAAAGAAACGTAACATAAGGAGGAAGAAAAACTTTTCCGGTCTTTTCTTCGCTCAACATGGTCATATACCGATTCGGTTGATATGCTGGAATGAATCGTCTTCTTACTGAATTCAAAAAGTAGAAGCTAAAGTAAGAATGATAAGAAGATAGATTTGCCCGGAAAACCATCAACTCGAGATCCAACCGCTGGCTATACTATTGGCAGTCAGATTCCCACCTACCGGAGTTGCAACCGCGGAAACAAGAACTAAAGACGAAGAGCGCGGGGAAAAGTTCCCCATCTCTCTTAGGCCTTCTGTTCATCCATGGCGGGTCGTATCATATAATAAGAGAAATAGCCTTCTTCAAGTTCAAGATAGTACGTACAGGTGAGAACATCCCTAACGGAATGGCCTCGCTTTGCTTCTTCCTTTCGACTAGGGGATGTTAGAACTCCCTTTCGAGGGTCGGTCTACTTACTATCTTCCTCTTACTGTCCTAAGGAAGTCTTAGAGTAAGGGTGTACGCCCTTATATAGAAGTAGTTGGACTTTGTTCTTGGTCAATGCATCTTTGTTGTTTCCGGCTTTGTTGATGGATCGAGTGTAGTAGTAGAAACGAGAACTGGAGCGATTGCTTACTTTTTAATTTCCATGGTAATTCTTGTGACATGTCTCATGGTGAATCTCATGTGATCTCTTCTAGTGATGATGCTTGCATGGATGAGTCTCTTGGAGATGAGTCTTTGTTAGATGAATCTTGGAGGGATGAAGCTTGGATAAATGGATCTCTTGAGGGTATCCTTTTTGCTAATGTCTTGAATGTTGGGGATTGTGACATACCTTCCACATCCATAGAGAATGAAGCTCATGGGGATATCAATGTTGAAAAGCAAGTTTCTTGTATGGTGTTTGATGACGATGATGTCTACATAATGGACTCCATCACCGATATGGTAGAAGGAAGTTGCATTTATGAGGCCATAATGCATGTGCCCATTGAGCTTGATGAGTTTAGTGATTCATTTTATATGGAGGGTGATGTGAGTGATTCCGACACTTCCATGGGTGCTAGTTCATGTGAAGAATCAAGGGTAATGGAGCATCATGTTTCCAAGAATGAAGTGACAAATTCTTGTGGATTATGCCAATTTGCTTGTATTCCTCAATTGCAAGCTTGCTTGATCTCTCTTGTGCGGCTAGGGATAAGAAATGGAATTCTTAAAACTCTTGTCAAGCACCACTTCAACCCCTTGAACGCTGAGTTCAAAGTCCCTGAACCGAAGAGCTTTGGTGGCACACGAAGCTCTAAAGATTTATAAAATTATCTGCGGGATATTGAGCAATATTCCCACACGGCAAAGATCTCTGTGAGCCAGCAAGTGCACTTTGCCGCAATGTATTTGACCGGAGATGCAAAACTTTGGCGGCGTACCAGATGTACTGGCGATAATGCCACTAAGGTCGAGAGTTGGGAAGATCTGAAGCGAGAGTTGAAGGCTCAGTTCTTGCCTACAAACACTTCTTGGGTTGCACGTGATTCGTTGAGAAAGTTAAAGCAAACGGGATCCATGCGGGATTATGTGAAGGAGTTCACTTCGTTGATGCTTGATGTCAAGGACATGTCTGAACAAGACAAGCTTTTCCATTTCATGTCTGGGTTGCAGAATTGGGCTCAGGCTGAGTTGAACAGGCAAGGGGTGCAGACCTTACCCCACCTCAGAGCACCCTTATGGTATAGCCATTCCCCTATCAAACTCCAGCGAAGAGTGATTATGGGATATCGATATCATATGAGTATGTCTTTGTTAATTCCGATTTCACATTTCTAATCTCCAGGACCATTCCTAATGAACCTAATGATGAAGAGGATAAAGAGACCCACTTTGATTGAATACCAGAGATGTAATTTCAATGAACCAATAATTGCAATGGACAGTGACGATCTAGATGAGGATGATGAGTTAGATATTCCTGATGAGATGTCCCGATTGATTGAACATGATGATAAGGGGCGAGTACCCAATCCGGAGGAAGTGGAGATAGTCAATCTGGGGTCAGAAGATGACAAGCTGGAGGTGAGGATTGGCACTAAAATGACTGAAGATGAGAGGGCTAGACTGATCGATCTCTTACGATAATTCAAAGATATCTTTGCTTGGTCGTACCAAGATATGATATGCCTGGCTTAGACCCAGATGTAGTTGTGCACAAGCTCCCTCTGAAACCAGGATATAAGCCAGTGAAGCAAAGGCTTAGGAGGATGAAGCCCTACACTCTCCTCGCGATAAAAGAGGGTGCGAGATAGATATAAGAAAAGTATTATTCGTTGGATGGGTTATTGCAGCCAGAACAACACCTTTGAAATGGAGCTGCTCCGTCTGGCCTGTTCCCCAGGCGCCTTTGGAGGGCGGGGAGTCCACATACATTCATTAGTAGGGCAGGGCTCTCTTTCACGTCACGCATGCTTAAAAAGCAAATTTGCTGAGCGATGCTTACTCCGCTCTCATTCTCATAGCCATTTTGTGATGGCGCGCATGCTGTAGCTGTAGCTATTTGCGCTTGTCTTTCCTAGCGACGACCGGGTAAGAGGAGAGGAGAACAGAGGTAATCATAAAACTATAGAATCTCACCTCAAAAAAAGGCCCTCGGAAGAGCCTGAAGTAGAGAAACCTACAAAAAAAAGAATATCTACCAAAATCGGTAAACCTTTGGAATACAGATTGTCGAGCCGCCGACAACTCCCCAGGTTCACTAAAAGCGTGGCTATTTCAACCTCACACAAGAAGACCTTATTTTTTATTTTTTCTACATCCAAGACTGGAGGGCTTGCAAGGATAGAAGACTTATAACGAAGACATGGACCACTTTTCCACTACACGAACTAAGGGACTAGACGGGCATACTACTTGACGTAGTTTTCTACATCGAAAGCGCACGAGGGGCTTCTTCAGAGGCTTACCGGCCGGAGGTGGTCAATTACACGATTTCCTGGACCACCGGAAAGAGAGGATAGAACCTTAGCCGATTCGGCTAATGCTGATACAACTGCAACCACATAACCTCGATCGTAATTTCCTATATAAGACATTCCAAGAACAAAAGAAAAAGGAAAGTCAAATCTAATCTTTCTAGGTTATATAGTTGTCCGCTTTGTGCGATAACTCCATTTCCTACTGACTGAGTGAGAGGTGAGAGTTACAGAATAAGAAACACTTCGTCACTAGAAAAGGAGCTAAAAAGATTGTGCTTTAAGGTCGACTAAGGCTTTGGAGGTTGGAGGGGATTCAGTGACATGAGGTCTGCGCTTCTTTCTAAAAGAGTCTCAATAAATAAGGGGCTTCTTCGATTCATGGATGCGATAGAGGAGGGATAGTCCTTTTGAATGCTAAATGGAAAGGCCAACGAAATAAGAAGCACTTTTTCCCGTATGTTGAGTAGGAATCCATTGCTATAACAAGCAGAAACCTTGCCTATTCCTTAGCGCATTTCTAAACTGACAGTCAGGATGGGAATGAAGGAAAAAGGTCCATCACAACTTTGAAGCTTGATCTCTCCCCGCTTTCCTCTCTTCTGCCTGATCTTTTGTTTGGGTTAAACCGATATTGGCTCTTGGCCTGTGTTATGTCTGTAAACATTAAGACAAGCTATCCTTTTTTCTCTCTATCCTTGCTAACGAGCACCTGTGAGACGGCCAGTATCAAAGAATATTTACCCAAAAATATCTCAGGAACGGTTGTGCGAGATGCGTGAATCGCAATGCTAGTCGTAAGAGATCATTTATAGTTAGCAAGGAGAAGGAAGCAAACGGAGAGAGCTTCGTTTAAGGGCAGGAACGAACATAGACAGAGAAGAGAGTTGTTGACATATTATAGGATAGTTGCAACGAGGGGGAAAGAGTGGCACGTGGGCTTCCTTTCTCTTCTCCGCGCCCGACCCTCCAGAGTGGGAACATCGGATCCCTTCAGATCTCTCCGCCAACCAGCCCTTTAGGAAACGAATCACACATCCTCTTTCATTCTATCTTATCTTCTTTTTCGAAGGAAATTCAATTTACTAGCAGGGTCAAAAAAAAGCAAAATGGAGTACCCTGAGGTAGATTACAACCCTCATCGTATAGGGCGACAATTTCGATTCGACCAGGAGCTGCCAAGTAAATATTCGCTTCCTTTTGCCATATAACCACATACATATGGTGAATTCCCATAAGGCCTCGATGTATTCATATCTAGAACTAAGTGAGAGGGGACGATTACTGCATCTGCTCTTTTGCGCAATAAGCACCTGAAGCGAATCATGAAAGATGTCCTTCTGCTGCCTCGGAGTAGGCCTTTTGCTCAGCGTCTCCAGACGTGATTCTTCTTCCTTCTGTCCCGTAAAGTAGTTATTCCAGATGATGCAAGCTGGTAGATTCAATGACCCCTTACCGATGATGTGCCGAGAAAACGATCGTGGATGTTCAATCGTAAAGCCTAATGCCAGCTCATCTCCCTACAGCCTCCCTGATGCCCTGGCAGGTACCCTTTGTTGCTATTGTAGTTTTCCGGGTATGAAGAAGCGGGAGTGCACCACATATAGGAGAACCCTACTCGCCTTTGTATGCCAAGTGCCAAGTTGCTGGACGGGCAAAACATATTATCCCGAGATTGAGCTTTAACAATGGGAGACTGACTGCCTGGCTTCATCCCTTTCTTTTGAACCATAAACATCGGCAAGAGATAGGCTTATTGCCTCTTCCGCTCCAGAACCAGTACTGGGATAAAAGGAATATAAAAGGAGGTAGGACAAAAGCATAAGGTAAGCTCCTCGTTATCGGGAAAGAAAGAAGCACCTGTTGCGAGCAAGTATGACCAGAACCTTCTTCCCATGATGTGTTCTATCAGCGAGTGTTCTAACGGCGAAAGAGAAGCGGAACTGTCCTTTTTAGTCTAAAGATGTACGCTTAACGCGAAAGAGTTAAGGAGGCTAGACGGTTGCTAGCTTGACTCTATTCTCTCCCAGAAGCTTTGTGATAGGAGAATCTTCGTATTTCCACTGGATGGATCGACTTATGCCAGATCGATTCCAAAGCAAAGTCGCTTATCAGCTTCCAAAGACTTTCTTTTCCCTTTACTATTAGGGGGTAGTATTATTTATGCGATTTTAGTGGATGGTTAATTTCCCACAACTCCGCATCAAAGGATGAGCAGATTCTTATGCGATGAGCAAAGCCCCAATCCATTTACCTTTGTGATCCCTCATCACTCCCCCCGCTGAAGCCATCCCTGGGTTATTCTTTGACACTCCATCTGTATTAACCTTGATCCAACCTTTACCTGGAGTATGCCAGCCTAGAAAGCTCTCAATTTTATGCCTTCGGGTTACCCATTCCTCTTCCTCATCCCATGTTGACTTGAATTCCATTGCCTGCTTGAAGAGAAGAGGAAACCCCGTGAATGTAGAAAAGTGTGTGAATGGCACACGCAAGATCGGGGATGTACTGAGGAGCCGTTCTATAGAGGAAGCTTGCTTCAGGGAATGGTTTGGGGGCCGAGATTTCAGATACGTGGAGCCCGCATTGCCTGTTGATCAATCAAATGATCGGCTGATGGGAGAGCCGTCGCACAGTGAGTACTATATGGCACTACCATGGTGGATGCCTTGTGGGCAAAGTAGTGGATCGCAATTTCAGGGGGATGGATGCTATCCGAGTTGTTGATGGTTCGATATTCACTGTATCACCAGGTCCAATCCCCAGGCTACTCTTTTGATGCTTGGAGGGATTTTTGTTATCTGAATACTTTAGTGTTGCAGGATTGATGACTGTGAGAAGGGTTGATAATTTGTTGTTGGCAGGTATGAAAAGAAAGAGAATGATATAGAGTTGACCACTTACCTTGTTGTGCCAAAAGGAACTAGAAGTGGTGAAATACATTGCTTCTATCGTAGCGTGTCTACTATTGCTATTGATTCAAGTGCCCCTTCCCTTTGCTTTGAGCCAGCATTCTTCAAGCCAAAGGGCATCTTCTGGTAGCAATAGACTCCCATTTCAACCCACTATCCTTTTGAAGCGGATAGAAAACAGTGCTTATTTATTAGATATTAGAAAAGCAACTCATGTTTCCACTAAATTTTCATTACGAAGATGTATCACGTCAGGATCCGTTGCTCAAACCGAATCACGCCAACGTTATGGAAGTTCCTGGATCGTGTAAAATAAGAGTAGTACCAAAGGCAGTACCTTCTATCAAAAATGGAAAATTGGCTATGGAGATTTCGCGCGGTCAGAAATTCATACAGAAACAAAGAGCTTCGACAGGAAAGTCGTTTATATCCAATCTGGGGTCAAATAAAGATAAAGACAAAAAAGGATATGTCAGTGACCTAGCACGACAAAGCACTCTCCGAGGGCATGGAATGTCTAATTTTTTGGTCAGAATCGGAACAGTAATTATAATGTTAGATTCTGCGGTCGAAATACGGGAAAACTCCATTCAATTCTCAATGGAAACGGAGTTTTGCGAATTCTCCCCGGAACTAGAAGATCATTTCGAGATCTTCGAACATATTCGAGAGTTCAATGTAACTATTGTCACTTCGGCCAACACACAAGATGAGACTTTACCACCGTGGAGCGGCTTTTTGCAAAAAGATGAGGGTCAGCAAGATGTCGGAGAAGCGAAATATACGAGATCACAAACGCAGGGCTAAATATGAATTGAGACGAAAGCTTTATAAAGATTTTGGAAAATGCTTTTTTTCATTTATATAGTAATATCCGGGACAAAGAACTTCACCGAGCCGACTAGCATCCCTTTATACTGCCCATTTTTCGAACAAAGAAGACGACTATAGGATCGAATTCGCTTTCCGTGGTGAACTGGTCGTTCCATACCTTCTGCCTGTCTGATATGTGTGGAACCAAACCAGGTCTTTTTCGGTTCCAGCCTCCCCCTCGAATACATAGGGTAGGTAGGGCTGGGTGAGAAAGGGCCTTTGGTTGGAGTTATAAGGCAAATAAAATAATAATGTAAAGAAAACATTGGCACCTGTCTATGATTGGTTAGCTAATGTTTTGCGTCTCATCCCTATGGATGGAACGTTTGACCAGTTAGCCCCCTCTGGACAGAATGAAACATCATCGAGGTTATGCAGCATCTGTGGACCTGAAATCGGTTACCGAGAGGTGGCAACTTCTGCTTTTGTTCAAGGTGATGTGTGCCTTGTTTGATAGATCATTTGCCTCAGTAGTAGTTAATGCAACTCTTGCGACGAATATATTTACTGTCGGCTTTGTTAAGAAGAAGCCGTCGTTTGTATCATTTGTCGCAGGTCAGCCTCTTGGCTACTACTCTTCTTGGCCGTTGTTTGCATTATCACATCACTATGTGGTGTGGTATGCAGCAGAACAGGTTTACCCAGGAGTCAAGTTCACTGACTATGAGATCTTAGGTGACGATTTGGTCATCTTCGATCGTGCAGTTGCAAAGAAGTACATGGAGCTCCTTAAAACAGAGCTTCCTGTAGGCATATCAGTATAAAAGAGTCTTTTCTCTGAGATCGGGGTTTTGGAGTTCGCGAAGAGGTTTAGGGAAGGTGATATAGATATGTCGCCGTTCTCTATTAAGCGGATATTAGCCGCTTATCAACCTCTAGGCTGGTTCAACTTAACGTTGACCCTTCCTCGTCCCGTCCGGCATTGTATGAATCCTGGGTATGCCTAGAGGAGCTGGTCTCTCTTCTTTTTCTTATGTTTTTGTTTCGTTCATAGGAGATGTGGCATAGAATGAATTCGGTAGGGCTTGGTCTAGAAGAAAGGGTGTATAGTATATTTGTGTTTCCCACTCATTGGCTGCTCGTCCTAACGTACTCGATCTGTTATTAACATATTCGAGTAGATTGATGCTTTCTTTTGGTTCAATCCAGTGTGTCACGGGTCGTTAAGTTGGTTAGCTTGGAAAACGATCCTGAGGCGAGCAACACGTTGGATGTTGCTTCCGCCAAGACTCACTCACTTGTCGCAATCAACACGCGGCAAAGATATGCTCGACGTGCCTTTAGAGGAGTTCAAGGCCCGACTCAGTACACCGCAAGTAAAAGCAAACGTTTGAACACGATCGTTGATTGAAAGCGTTGTTCTCATTAATTGAAAGCAAAGATTACAAGAAGGAAGCCAAGTGCAGTAGGGAGTGGGCAAACCCTTTCACTTGCTTGTTTGATTACATATGCCCACTAAAGGCGTCCTGGCTAAAAAATCAGAAGTGACAACTACAAGGACAACAGCTTTCACGAAGAAATCCGACCCAGGTACTTCTTTAAGGCCCAAATGCCATATAATTGATTCTATTATAAAATGCCCCCAAAGAGAAGCCTTATCGAGCCCTGCCGACTAGAAGATTTATACCATTAAGGCAATGAAAAGAAAGCAGTAGCATTAGAAGGAGAGCTAGTACGTATTACCCAGGCAGTCATAGTCATCCCCTTTGACTACCTTTAACGACAGATACCGTTAGAGCGAGCGGTAGATCGAAGAGACCCGAATTTCGAGTCATAGCCCTAAATTGAAACGTTAATCCAGTAGCACGACGATCAATTCCAGGAGCAGCAGTCGTTGAAGCGGCATAGGCAGGAAGGTTCTCTTATCTCGTTACGTATACTCCACTCGCTCCTTTGCACAATTTGCTTTTGATCAATAGAACAAGAAGAGGAGTCAGCCAAAAAAAAAGAAAGACCACCAAAAGTAACGACCACCAAGATACGCATAATAATAAGATC